AAATCCCTTTTTGACTCTGCACCATTGATTCCACTATTATTAGTGAGCAATAATGGAACAATTCCGTCATAGAGATAGGGGACATAATTCACATGGATATAGTAAGTCTCGCTTGGGCTGCTTTAATGGTAGTCTTTACATTTTCCCTTTCACTTGTAGTATGGGGAAGAAGTGGACTCTAGAGTTACTACTAATAAAGTTGAGGAATCAAACTGTATCAATTATTTTATAGATCGTTTTGCAACGCGTTTTGAACTTTTTCAAATAAAAATATCTTCATTTCCAAATTCCATTGGATTCTAGTAGAGTAATGTATGATATGACTAATACTCTTTCAATCAAAGAGATATTTCAATGATTCCCATGTTTGTATTTCGAAAGGAAAGGGATACAGATGATAAGAAATTCATTCCAACCTAATTCTTCTGAAATTTTCTAACGGGCTTTTACCAGAATTATAGATGGATACTGAGGAAGACCCGACCCCTTTTTTATTTTTTGATTTGATTTTTTTCTTTCCCTCTTTACTGTTCAAAGAGGAAGTCGTTTTGGTAAATGTATACCCACTTTCTATGAGAAAGAAAACAATATAGACATAGCATAGTGGTTGGCTAACAAGATACTATGCATAATAAGATCTTGACTTGGGCGAGTCACATATTTATTGCGCACTTACCGCTTGTTTTATTAGATTTTTGGAATTTTTGATACTTTATCAACCCATTTCATATCATGGTTCAAGCGTTAAAATCGGCGAGGTTTACTATTTATTTTATTTCTTTTCGAAATCTGAAGAAGTGCCCATAGAACTCCTGTCAATGGCTCAATCAATTATTTCTTCGAAATGCTAAAAAAACAGATTACTACGTGTTTTTCTTAAGATATGCCCATAATGCTTTTTCTTGATTCTTTCGATAGATCCCGAAATTCATATTGGATGGAAATAATAAAAAATCTAGGAATTAGAACTCTAAGAGTAAGACGATTATTTCAGAGTGATCAGAACAAATAGATGTATCAAAGAAATCGAATTTGATGCTATGTCCATTCCATATATGAAATTTATATCTACATATATGAAGATAATATTGGAGATTGATCTATATTAAGCCTTTCTCTTTATTGTAAAGTACAACTTTACAACTTTATACACTACAATAACACTAATAGATAGTATGGTAGAAAGAAAGATTTCATCTCTTTCTTTCTTACCATACTATCGGATCTCATAGAGCCGATTATAGTCCGCTCATTTCATTTAAGACGCGAAATTGGAATCCCTTTCGTTTTATTTCTTCAATCATTGATAAGAACTCAGAAATCAAGTTTCATTCAAATTAATTAATCATTTTGACTAACTGTTTTTACGTAAATGATAAGTAGAAAAGCAGTAGGAACTAGAATGAACAGTGCAGTAGCAATAAATGCAAGAATATTTACTTCCATAATCTCATCTTTTTTTTACTTCACAATAACTCGGGATTTAATCCCATAGAGATAATAAATCTTTCGCCTGTAAATTCAATGAATGAATTACTTCTCGATGATCTTGAATCGGATCAATATCATGAATAACAATATCTGCGCTATCAAATGAATTCGTCGTCGAGAATTGAATAGTATAACATAGGAAGATCTTTTATCCATACCGAATCCAAAATGGGATTCCTGAACCAATCAAAAATTCCTTGATTTATTATTATTTTTTCTTCTTTCTTTTCTATAACCTACCTTAGGTTTTCCTTGTACAATCATCTGATGAAGTATCATGTGATCACCCTTTCATTTCCATTAGTCACAAACCCAAACAAACAATAGAAGCGAAATGGAAAAAGAAAGGAGTTAAGTTCTAAGCTCTGTTTTTTTTTTAATAATCTAATTTTCTTGGAAGACAAAGAAATGTGATAAAGATGATTCCCGGTATAAAAGATCTAATATTCCATCAAATTCACTATTTTTTTTAGGCTTTGTTCTTTCTTCGATGGGACCCCTAAAAAAATAGAAAAATAGGAAGGAAAAAAAAAACAAGGATCTCCTCTTGGGAATGAAATTCTGCTCCCTGTCCTCCCTTTCACAGAAAAGGGAGAGATGAATTGATGTATTTATTGGATCCTTCGGGACTGACGGGGCTCGAACCCGCAGCTTCCGCCTTGACAGGGCGGTGCTCTAACCAATTGAACTACAATCCCAGGGAAATAAGGGATCTAGCATAAATTTAAATTATTTTATATTCCTCTGTATCAGGTATTTCTCAAGGACAAGGGGGTTATACCATCTCATGGTAGATTGGCGAATTCTTGGGCATTATTGGGCCGAGCTGGATTTGAACCAGCGTAGACATATTGCCAACGAATTTACAGTCCGTCCCCATTAACCACTCGGGCATCGACCCAGGAAGAATCCATTTTAGGCTTATTGGTAATCCATAATCAACTTCCTTTCGTATTACCCTACCCCCAGGGGAAGTCGAATCCCCGCTGCCTCCTTGAAAGAGAGATGT